CATAGAAAAGATTCTCCTCAAAGGAACCAGCCTATCCTCTTGCTCCGCAGGGGGGGCGGCGGTTGGAACAGAGACACATTTGTTTATGAATTCCAATGTGGCAGATAATATATCTGCATGGACCAATCAATAGTTCAAGTCACACACTCCCATAATCCATCCTCTCCTCCGAGAATCCACTTCAACTGTTCGTATCAAATAAAAAATACTTCGTGGTTGAAGGGAAATATCCAAATAACATGTCTTATTCTTTTCAATAATCCATATTTATAGCAATGTTATAGCAATGAAATACAAATACTATTTTTTTTGTTCCTACCCAAATAATATATTATATGATCTATTACAAATACCTATGCTCTGTCTTCTCTATAAAGGACCTGAAATACCTTGCTTACGTATCATTGAAAAGTGCATTAACATAAATACGGCAGTAAGAAGAGGTAATACAAAAGTGTGTAAACTATAAAAGCGGGTCAAAGTGGATTGACCCACGCTAGCACTTCCGCGTAATAACTCTACCAAGGGCGATCCCACTATAGGGATAGCCTCAGGTACACCAGTTACAATTTTGACTGCCCAGTACCCAATTTGGTCCCAAGGTAAAGAATAACCAGTTACCCCAAAGGATGCAGTCAACACAGCCAGAACTACACCCGTAACCCAAGTCAATTCACGTGGTTTCTTAAAACCACCTGTGAGATAAACACGAAATACGTGCAGGATCATCATTAGAACCATCATACTTGCTGACCATCGATGAACTGATCGGATTAACCAACCGAAGTTGGCTTCAGTCATTATGTATTGAACAGAGGCAAAAGCTTCTGTGACGGTCGGGCGATAGTAAAAAGTCATAGCAAAACCCGTAGCTACTTGTACTAAAAAGCAAGTAAGTGTGATCCCTCCTAGACAATGAAATATATTGACATGAGGAGGAACATATTTACTAGTTATATCATCTGCAATCGCTTGAATCTCGAGACGCTCCTCGAACCAATCATATACTTTATTGAGATAGGTGAACCGAAGGCGAAGGGACTCCCCCTCTGAGAACCGTATATGAGAATTTCGTCTCGTACGGCTCAAGCGAAAACACCCCAATACTGGTTCTGGTTGCAACGTGCAATAGAAAAGAAAGATTTGAAACCTTTTGGAGACTTCACTTGTTTTAGAGACTTCACTTGATTCAATCTTTCCAGATAAAATGAGGGAACCAAAACCCTAAATCTCTTCTTTGTGATGATAGCGCCAAAATATCAAGTTGGCTCATCCTATGTTGATTGTTACAGGCCTTTTGAATGTTCTCTTACCCTATTTTATTTTTGTTTATACGTAATACATACGAATTGACTATTGATAGGAATTATCTTGTTGAGACCCTATGAATCAATTGAAACCTCAGATTCCTACTAGAACCACGATGATTCAACAAAGAACAAAACAGAACCAAAGAGTTCTCTGAGTAGGAACCCTTTCGTTTGATCATCACTTCACTTATTCAATGAACAGATATAATAACTAAGAATCCATAGAAATATTTGTCCTGTCCCTCGCTCAGCTCAAACTAAGCATGATTCTGAAGGAAAAAGGTGGTTCGATTTCTGAAACGCCTCATTGAAAAGTTAATTGAATGAAAAGTTCATTGAAAAAAATAATAGTAGTTGGAGGCCGGTCACGAGGTACGAATAGTAGGTATGAATCATAGTTTAAATAGTTCTTAATCTATTCCATATAGTCCGTGCTCCAGATACTAGACTGACTATCTGACGGGCTAGAACCATCTCTCTCGATGAGATGACAGACTTATTCTCTGTACTATCAATAGGTATAACAAGTCACACACTCATATTCCGGAAATACCGAAACAAAAGAATTCCGCGGTCGAACTACCAAACAGAATGAGATGACCTAGAAATCCGAATCCTAAGTGATTCTTTTTTTTATTGAAAGTTAGGACTTATCCGTTCTTCTGGACCTAACTTAATGAAATACCATCCAGTAAAACGGAAGAATTATAAATCTCCAAAATAATAGATAGGAATACTGCAAATAGAGCCATTGCGACACCCATAAGGGGTGTAGTTCCCCATCCAGGGGCTACTTTACCATATTCCGAATTCAATGGTCTTAATAAATCGCCTACAATAGTCCGTCTTGGCCCAGATCTGGAACTACCCTCAATGGTTTGTGTAGCCATAAATCCTATTCCATGCATTGTTTGAGATCTGTTGACTTTGTATACGATTCCGTTGTAAATAAACTATCTTATCGTAGATCCATCGTGGTCTTGAAATCACTTAATAATGGAAACTGCAACTCTAGTCGCCATCTTCATATCTGGTTTACTTGTAAGCTTTACGGGGTATGCCTTATATACCGCCTTTGGGCAACCCTCTCAACAACTAAGAGATCCATTTGAGGAACACGGGGACTAGTTGAAATGATGACCCTCCTCATCGGAGGGTCATCATTTCAATTGAGATAATGAAAAATCATTTCGTCTTTTTATTTGGAACCTTAGGCGGTTCTCGAAAAAAGATAGCAAAAAATATTATCCCCAGAGTCGAGACCAACAGGAATGTATAAACCAATGCTTCCATAGATTCGATCGTGTTTTACAATTATAGCTTCCATACCTGTTCATTTGGGATCATTTCCCAGACAAGTAAAGGTCAAGAGTAATAGGTGATGATTCGAATTAAAATTAATATTTCTCCAGTACCCTATATGAAACATAGGCTAGACATATGAAAGAAATGTTGTATCAGACTACTTGTCTCCTTGTAGTTGGATCCCCCAGTTTTTGGAAGGTTCCAAATTCCACTTGAGCATCTAAATCTGGGTCGATACCAGCAAAAACATCTCTGAACAAGGTTCTAGCACCATGCCAAATGTGGCCGAAAAAGAAAAGCAAAGCAAACGAAGCATGTCCAAAAGTGAACCAACCCCTTGGACTACTACGAAAAACACCATCGGATTTCAAAGTAGCGCGATCCAATTCAAAAATTTCACCCAATTGGGCACGTCTAGCATATTTTTTCACAGTAGCAGGATCATTATAACTGACTCCATTGAGTTCACCACCATAGAACTCAACAGTTACACCCACTTGTTCGACACTATACTTTGATTCTGCCCTTCTAAAAGGAACATCGGCTCTCACAATTCCGTCTCCATCTACCAAAACTACCGGAAATGTTTCAAAGAAGGTAGGCATACGACGTACAAAAAGTTCATGCCCCTCTTTATCTCTAAAGACAGGGTGTCCTAACCACCCAACAGCTATTCCATCCCCGTTGTCCATTGAGCCGGCTCTGAACAATCCTCCTTTCGCCGGATTATTACCGATATAATCATAAAAAGCTAGTTTATCGGGAATTTTAGACCAAGATTCCGATAAACTCAGATTTTCAGCTAGCCCGGCGTTAACTCTTCGATATATTTCTTGCTGGAAATATCCCTGATCCCACTGATAACGAGTAGGACCAAATAATTCGATCGGAGTAGTCGCTGAACCATACCACATAGTTCCAGCAACAACGAAAGCTGCAAAAAACACAGCAGCGATACTACTGGAAAGCACAGTTTCAATATTGCCCATACGTAATGCTTTGTATAGACGTTGGGGCGGGCGAACACTAAGATGGAATAGACCCGCTAATATTCCCAAGGTGCCCGCTGCAATATGATGAGAAGCTATCCCCCCCGGAACAAAAGGATCAAAACCCTCTGCGCCCCATGAAGGACTTACAGGTTGCACTTTTCCGGTTAGCCCATAAGGATCAGACACCCATATTCCAGGGCCATACAAACCTGTTACATGAAATGCACCAAACCCAAAGCAAGCCACCCCAGATAAAAATAAATGAATTCCAAAGATCTTGGGCAAATCCAAAGAGGGTTTTCCCGTACGTTCATCACAGAATATTTCTAGATCCCAATACACCCAATGCCAGATAGCTGCCAAGAAGCACAAGCCAGAAAACACAATGTGTGCCCCGGCAACACCTTCGTAACTCCAAATACCCGGATTGGTTACAGTTCCTCCTGTAATACTCCAACCGCCCCATGAATTGGTTATTCCTAAACGAGTCATGAAGGGTATAACGAACATACCTTGTCGCCACATTGGATCAAGAACGGGATCAGAGGGATCAAAAACAGCTAATTCGTATAGAGCCATAGAACCGGCCCAACCAGAAACTAGAGCTGTATGCATTATATGGACAGAAAGCAAGCGACCAGGATCATTCAATACGACAGTATGAACACGATACCAAGGCAAACCCATGGAAATACCCCTTGAAAAATAGACACTATGTAACTTTGTCACATTGGAAAAGACTATGCTATGGACCTCATTCAGTGATTATCTCGGTGCAAGGGTTCACATTTATTACGTGCCGCAGGTGATAGTAATAATGGAACAATTCCGTTCTGTTCGCAGGAACAAAGAGAAGCAGATTTATTTTATACCCGATAAGTACCAATACGCAATGGGGGGATTGGTCCCATTTTTTTAAGTGAATCCATTAGATACTTGTTCATCATTCGAAGGATCCGCTCCGTCCCTAAGAATTTTCTTTTTTTCATTCTGTCTTCCTACATGAGTCTTCCAATCTATGTATAAAATATGATAAACAAAAATATTATGAGGACAATAAACCCATTGTTACGTTTCCACATCAAAGTGAAGTATAGTACTTAACCCCGTTTTCTTTAATGTAATGCCCATTGGTGTTCCAAAAGTCCCTTTTCGGAGTCCTGGAGAGGAAGATGCAGTTTGGGTTGACATATAGTGCGACTTGTCGGACATATTGGGTCATATGGGATTTCCCCGTTCTCTCCCCTGATCGAGATATACTCTCTTTCGCCTAAGAAAGATTGATTGAATCATCAAATCAATTCAATAATTCGGAGCGTGAAATGTGCAAATGGATCAATTCGTTTGAAAGATAAATATTATCTTATCAATTAGAATAATCTATGGTTGACTTGGAACAATAAAATGAAGTATCCAGGCTCCGTTCAGAAAATACCAAAAGGGTAATATTGATTACCACTTCTATCATCTATCAGAAATAAGACCATAGGAGTGATCTCAAACCACTAATAAATATAAATGTGATGAATACATCGAATACTTGGTTGGTGGAAGGCATAAAAAAGTCGTAAGAAAAAAATAAGTGGTACTGGGGGCATTTGTCCTATATGTGCAAATGGAATTCGGGCGAATCTTTACCCGGAGTAGAGCATAAACCTAAAATAAGTGAAGAGGCCCATTCAGGAACAAGAAAATGGCATCGCGATTTGGATCTCGATGAAACAATACATCAATCAAAAGAATACATCAATAAAAAGATGTTCAGTGAATTCTTTTTTGTAGGTTAGGAGGGCAAACCAAAACTAATTTTTGTGGAAAATGCAAATGAAAATAAACCCCTTCGTCAGGAAAACGCCTAAACTCAAAAAGAATAGGTCTGGAATCGACACATTGATTATTTTTTTTTCGAACTTTTTTGAACCGTATGTATCGAAAGGTGCGTGTACGGTTCTGCGGGGATACAATTTTTCCTAATCAACCGACTTCATCGAGAAAGATTACTTTTTTTAGGCCAAGGCGTTGATAGCGAGATCTCGAATCAACTTGTTGGTCTCATGGTATATCTCAGTATGGAAGATAATACCAGGGATCTCTATTTGTTTATAAATTCTCCCGGCGGATGGGTAATACCGGGAATAGCTATTTATGATGCTATGCAAATTGTTCCACCAGACGTACATACAATATGCATGGGATTAGCCGCTTCGATGGGATCTTTCATCCTGGTCGGAGGAGAATTTACCAAACGTCTAGCATTCCCTCACGCTCGGCGCCAATGAGTTTTTATTTGACTTGAAGAAAAAATAAGACTATGCCTTCGCCATATGGAATATATAAGTAATAATAGCATGGCACGTTTAGTTCGATATGAGCAAATCATTATTGCTTCTTCATAACATGATTATGTATCGAGATAGTAGTATGAAACAAAAGGTTAGTCCCGATTTGATCTTATTCCTATGTTATTTATCGGGGGTCCATTTCAGCGTCACAAACAACCCCTTTTCCTTACACAACATGAGTCTGAATATTTCTAAGCATGAAAAGAAAGGGATCATTTTCCTTATCATTTTTCTTATTGAATCAGACTCAGACCAGAAAGAAACTTTGGGATTGCTGAATCATAGAAGAGAGATGAATATATTATCTAAAGCAACGGAACCATCATAGTATTTTTTTGTTCCTACGAGGAGAAGGGTGGTAAATGGATCATCCAACGATTTGGATCTGATAGATCTATTTGTCTCTTTCTTTGATGTAAGAGAAGAGTAGATTCCATTGCGGAGCCGTATGCAATGTGCAAAAATTGCCTGTACGGTTTTATATCTTTTTTGATTTTTATTTATTCTTTTCGCTCCATTTTGCGAGATAGAGGAATCGTTCATTATGACATATTATAATCAGGGTTATGATCCACCAACCTGCTAGTTCTTTTTATGAGGCACAAGCAGGAGAATTTATCCTGGAAGCGGAAGAACTGTTGAAACTTCGCGAAATACTAACAAGAGTTTATGTACAAAGAACGGGCAAACCTTTATGGGTTGTATCTGAAGACATGGAAAGGGATGTTTTTATGTCAGCAACAGAAGCCCAAGCTCATGGCATTGTTGATCTTGTAGCAGTCGAAAATAGCGCGGATTTTGTGTAAATCGGTAATTCTACTTCGAACCATGGTTCGAAGTAGAATCTTCAACTCAAATGAAAGTAATTCATAATCATCAGGTTAGGATCGATCTAAACCAACCGATTCTATATACGATTCAGCATGCCAACTATTAAACAACTTATTAGAAACACAAGACAGCCAATGAGAAATGTCACGAAATCTCCTGCTCTTCGAGGATGCCCTCAGCGTAGAGGAACATGTACTAGGGTGTATGTGTGACTCGTTCAGATCATGAACTGTGACCTAAACTAAACCATTTTTCCAGTATCAATGACCAGTGCCAATGAAAATGAATGGGGTAGAATGGAAGAACTACATTTTTAAAAAAGATCTAATCTATCATATACCTCTATTGTGTATGGAATTTATGGTTTCCATTGGTGCAAATCCAATCGCCTTGATTTGAATTTGGGATGAAAAGCGATTCCTCATTGGTAGCGAATGGTTATCCATTAAGCGGGGAAATAGTATTTAAAAAGCATAAAGTTGTATTGGTGCTCTTACTGCTGAAAGAACGGACTGATAGGGTCAGCTACCTAGCCAACCTTCATAATTAAATACCGTCACTGTATGGATAGATCTCGTTGTGAAAAGACCTATTACTGGCTAATTCATGGGTAGAGCCAAATGGTGTGAACTGTACAAGTTACCAATAACATTGATTAAATGAGGGAAAGGGCTCCGGTGTATAGATAGGACCTCGCCGTTTAAGAAGTAACCATAGAAACGATGGAACCCACTATTTATTCATGGGGAAATGAACTGCCTGTAAGAAATAACAAATCGTGGTTGGGAAGGTTATAGTAGCAAAAGAAAGCCATCGGAATTTTTATTTTATACACCGGAAGAATCCGTTTTGCTTAGACCAAGAGAAGGAAAAAGAATGACTGAAAGAAAAGAAATGAAAATCAATTAGTTATTCATGAAAATCTTATTCATCAAAGTCCCATTTTAAACTATGACAAGAGTTAGACGTGGATATATTGCGCGGAGGCGTCGAAGGAAAATTCGTTTATTTGCATCAAGCTTTCGAGGAGCTCATTCAAGACTTACTCGAACTGCTACTCAACAGAAAATAAGGGCTTTGGTTTCCAGCCATAGGGGTAGAGGAAGGCAAAAGCGAGATTTTCGTCGTTTGTGGATCACTCGGATAAATGCAGTAACCCGCGAGAATGGGGTACCCTATAGTCGATTAATACACGATCTGCGCAAGAAGCAGCTCCTTCTTAATCGTAAAATACTTGCACAAATAGCTATATCAAATAGGAATTGCCTTTACATGATTTCCAATGATATCCTTAAATAAGGAGATTGATCGGGAGGAGTCCGACGGAATAATTTAAATGAAACAGAGTTTCCCGGAGAATGACCCCGGGAAGGTAGAGTCAAAATAGCAATGTAAAGGAAAATAAAATGTAGTAGGAATGAACGAACCCATTTCTTTATTGAAATGGGTCTTCTTCCCCCATTCTTTCTTTTTTCTTCCGACACGACAATTGAATAGGAGCTCCGAATCTTACGAACAAAGTATCACATCAATTTGAGTTATGATTTGAGTTCTGATTCGATTGAAGAGTGGTCCTATTTCTATTTTTTTCTGGTTCTAGTGCCGGTAGTTCTAGAAATCGACTCGGCTCTCTCAAATTGTTTCTCATTATTAAGAAAAGGTAACAAAGATAAAATACGAGCTTGTTTTATAGCAATAGTAATTAATCGTTGTTGTTTCAAGGTCAATCTATTCACTCGCCTAGGTAATATTTTTCCTTGTTCACTAATAAATCGACTAATTAAACTCATGTTTCTATAATCAATTCGATCCCCCAACCCAATTGGGGGCAAACGCCTACGAAAAGATCGCTTGGATTTACGAAAGGGTCGCTTGAATTTCTCCATGGTTTATTCCTTATCTCTAAAATACCATTTCTTCTCTAAAATACCATTTCTTCATTCATCTCGGATCCGCCCGAAATGGCATTTTATTTGCTCCTAGATATGTTATATGTAATTCCTCCCCGTTCCTTCAAATGTTGGCACACGCAAGGCAACACCGCATTCAATCTATTTCTTTATCTCCCCGTGAATCGTATGTTTGTAACAATAGGGACAGAATTTCTTCAATTCCAATCGACCAGGTGTATTGTGTCGATTCTTTTGAGTAATATATCTGGAAATGCCCGGTGATTCCTTCTTCTTATCGGCACCATTTCGGACACAACTGGTACATTCCAAAATAACCGTAACTCTGGGATTTTTACCCTTGGGCATAAACCTCCTTTGTATTTTGGATTCCCCCAACTCTTTCTTCTCTTCTTCAATCCGAAGAAGAAGAAAGGAGAAAGGAAAAAAATAGAAGTTGCTAACTGGAAATCTAATTATGAAAGATTTCGTTGCAAGTTGTAATCAATAGAATAGAGTAATACGTAATACAACTATTTACTACAATTCAATTACTATTCCTAATCTCAGTATTTTATTTCAGTATCACTTAATTTAAGTATCTTATCTAATCTTGAATATCCAAGCCTAGATCCACATTTCTATTTCTGTTCTCCCTCTATTTATTCTACCCCGAATCCGAGTTTTGCTGAGGTTTAATTCACTTTTATTCTTTCTATTTCACTACTCAACAAAAGTGAAGGGAGGGACAGGGGCTATTTAACAAACAGAGAATTTATTGCTATTGTTAGCCAACATCTTCTACCACATCGATAATACCACACCGATAACTAGAATGAAAAAAAGGGGAATGTCAACGCATCTGGGAATAAACGATTGATCTCTATCAATAGACCTGCTAAAGAACCGAACCATAGAGTAGTTAGCACAGGCGCTACGGAAAGGTATGTTTTGATATCTCGCATTGAAAATCCTCCTTCTTTATTTAACACATATATGATCAGATATATTATATATATAGTTGTGGATCACTTGTATTTGTGTGCGGAATCCTTAATTAACTAAAATGGATATGTACAATTAACTAAAATGGATATGTACAACGATCCAGTAGATGAGATACTCCTGCCCCTGAAGCAAAGAAAAAGTAAGTGCCCCGTTCCGTTATTTTTTTTGTTCTTGAGCATATAAATACTCATTCTTTTATACGTTGTATTTCACCTTGGATTTCATATATACATAATTCTAACTCTTTTATTTTATGTTATGAGACCAAAAAGAAAAAATGGCAAGAGAAATGTATATAGATATATTTAAAGGAAATAACGGTGTGGAAAAGAAGACAGGGATTCTCTACAATGACACTGTACAACAATTGAAAGGGATGTAGCGCAGTTTGGTAGCGCGTTTGTTTTGGGTACAAAATGTCACGGGTTCAAATCCTGTCATCCCTACCTATTACTTATCTTACAGGCAGTAACATGGGATCAATTGAAATTGGGGATGGCATGATCATTAGTATCATTTAATGATACTATATGCAAGCTAAGAAGTATTGGGAAAAGATTATCTCTTGTCATGATAAAGCGCTCTTAGTTCAGTTTGGTAGAACGCGGGTCTCCAAAACCCGATGTCGTAGGTTCAAATCCTACAGAGCGTGATGCTACTTTGTATCGAATCACATTAACTTGAATTGCGAACATCAATCGAATTCAATTTGACCTCCTGAGGGTCAAGGATAGGAGGTCAATGACAAGAAAAAAGAAATCTTACTCAATCAAAAGTCCAACTGATCGCCGCGTCTGTATTGTAAATATGCAGTTACAAACAATCCGGCTAAAGTAATAGGAATTAGACCTAACACGATTCCAAATAAAAAAACTTCAATCATTTCGATTTGTTGTCTTGTTTGAAAGGGGAGAAAAGGTAATATCTATCTCTAATCTAAATAATAATCTGCATCACCCAGTAATCTCAACGTCCACGAATTTTCAATTGATGCTGGAAGTCAAAACCATAGAATACCTGGAATGGAATCTTACAGAAATCTGAATTTTAAAATTCTCATTTTTCTGATTTGATTGTTCATTCAATTAATTTCAAATAAGTCGTATCTTGCTCAGACCAATAAATAGAGCTGGGGTTATAGTTGAAGCAGTCAGTAGAAAACCGAAATAACTAGCTATAGTAGGCATGAAGGAACTAAATGAGATACGTTCTTTTTATACATATGTTTATAAAGCACTTGCCTAAGTTTCCGTTTTTGCGAGATACCGAGATACGATGATAAGAAAAAATCCAAATTGAAAGAGTTAGTCCTAATTTAATTTGTTTTCTTTTGATTTCTCAGTCATTTCATTATAAACAGGACTAACAAACGTGATGTGACGAAGGAAAAATCAATAGTAAATTTACCTTACTATGAATTCCTTATGAATTCCTCGTCTGTGACATCTACTGATCTCGTGATTCCGAATCAACAAATTGATTGAACAACTCGTATAGTAATACGAACTCTGTCTTGTAACTTCATTCACAAATGAAATTCTCTTTCATGGAAAACTATGGGATAGAAAGAAGAATTGGATTTTAAAATGATTCCAACTTGGATCATTGCTTTTCCTTTTCAATTGGATCCGTTTTGGAACGAACCGATAACGACTCTTTCTTATTTTCACTTACTTAATATAACTTAATATTTTTAATATTTAATATAATATAAGATATCTCAAAAGAAGAAAAAAGAAGAAAAAAAGTATCCCACGACTTCTCAAAGCAAAGAAATAAAAAGCGTTATTTCAGATACAACTCGATTCCAAGATTAGCAATTACAATTATTTTGTTGTTCTGGGTTCCACATTTTTTTGTCTTTTCACATGATGTAGTCCTATCTTCTTGTAGGTGGGAACCCTTGAATTGAACCTAATGAAACAATCTAATGAAAAACCAGATTAGTTCAATCCATTATAGTTGCATCATGAATTTCGACTGCTCCAACTATGTTCACTTTCCCTTATCGAATACTATTTGCTATTGTACTGTCCAAACAACCCCTCTTATTGGAAGGGGTTAGAACGAAAATACCTTTTTCTACTTCTACAACCACGAAAACTCCTTTCCAGATTTTGCATTCAATTGTGGGAATATGATAATTTCATTCATGAATTATTAGATAAGATAGATTAATTAAATATAAATAAAAAATAAAAGCCATCGAGTCACCTTTACCAAGATCTTCAGCCTATCCCGAAACCGGTAAAACATTATATTACAAGTAATTTTCTATTCTATTGAATGACACCTGCTTAGGCCTATACAAGGAACAAGAAAGGAAGAAAGGAATTCTGTACTATTTTTTTCGATGCTGATTGAAACAACATTGCTGTGTCAGAGGAAAGATAGCTATACTGATTCGGTATACTCTAAATACACCCTTGGTACAATATTGACGATCTCACAAAGATTGGATATCAGTATTTATCCATTTACTGATCTCTATCTTTCACGAAATCGATCCCCCTTTGACTGTAATATTGGAGCTCAGCATGTCTGGAAGTACGGGAGAACGCGCTTTTGCTGATATTATTACCAGTATTCGATACTGGGTCATTCATAGCATTACTATACCTTCCCTATTCATTGCAGGTTGGTCATTCGTCAGCACGGGTTTAGCTTACGACGTGTTTGGAAGCCCTCGACCCAACGAATATTTCACAGAAAGCAGACAAGGGATTCCATTAATAACTGGCCGTTTCGATTCATTGGAACAACTCGATGAATTTAGTCGATCCTTTTAGGAGGCCTTAATGACCATAGATAGAACCTATCCAATTTTCACAGTGAGATGGTTGGCTGTTCACGGACTAGCTGTACCTACCGTTTTTTTCTTGGGGTCAATATCAGCAATGCAGTTCATCCAACGATAAAAAAAATCAATCTAATCCGAATTAATTATAGAGCTACGACACAATCAAATCCGAACGAACAAAACGTTGAATTGAATCGTACCAGTCTCTACTGGGGGTTATTACTCATTTTTGTACTTGCTGTTTTATTTTCCAATTATTTCTTCAATTGAGAGAAAGAAAGGAAATTCTCTTATCTCATTCGGAAGGATATCATACCCATAACTATCCATGACTGTTTATGTCTATAGCATGACCACTTGATGAAATGGGGAGGGAAGTGAGGTAAATGGCCGATACTACTGGAAGGATTCCTCTTTGGCTGATAGGTACTGTAACTGGTATTCTTGTGATCGGTTTAATCGGCGTTTTCTTCTACGGATCATATTCCGGATTGGGATCATCCCTGTAATAATCGGATGAACCGTACTGTAGACATGAAAGAGTAAGAACTCAACAGGACCTGACCCCTCCTTATATGGATTTGAGGTCCTGTTGAGTTCTTACTCTTCGACCAAGACCTTGACCCATTCCATAAGAGGTGGAAATTCATCCAGTCAACACAATCATAATATATACATGTATTAGATTTTTCTAAATGAAAAATGGTTGATTGGCCCCGATGAAATTACTACATTCCTTAATTTTTTATAATGTTTTTGAAATGTCGAATCCACTGATTGATTCATAGTATCTATAGATATAGTGTGGACTTTTCCGAAGTAAGAATAAAGTAAAGAAAGAAGGATCTTTTGAATGACTTAAATAATATGGATTTCTACAGATGAAACACCTTACAAATCATTCCTATACTAAACTAATTGGAAACTAGGAAACTATAGAAAAATACAGTTTGAACTGTAACTTTGATGTGAGTGATGAGATCAGATAATAAGGTATAATAAGATAATCCAATTAATAAGGATTTTGATATGCCCGAAAACCCAAGATTTCCACTTTTTGACCCGGAATTAGAACATGAAAAATATTTTTAAGCGAGTCTTTTTTCTTTTTATAAGTTCATTGAAAATTATAAGTTCATTGCAAAAATTCCATTTGCTCAATTGAGTTTCTCTTGCGCCTCTTTTTTTATCCCCCATACTTCTCTTCTTTCTTATGAATTCAAAGAGGTTCCGATAAACCCGCAATTCATATTTATTTGATTTGACGAATGAGACCCAGAACCTTTATTATTTCGACGCAACGAAAGAGCGGAAAATTACTTTTCTTTCTTTGTAGAAAGAAGATTTGGGAGACGAGTAATCTTTCCTGGAGCCTTCCTTTTTTCTTCATTTATCCTGCTTTCTACCCCTGCTTCCCACTTATGCGTTTATTAGCTGCTTCCCACTTATGCGTTTATTAGATATAGAATCTAAAAATATTGAGGCATTACGTGCCATTTACCATGTGGCAATAAGAAACCTGGCATAATCACACTAAACTAAATTTTGTAAATTTTGATCCAATCATCTTCTTTTGCAATTCCATACTATTGCTATTTTCTAATCTGGAATACAAGTCATCTCCGATATCTCGAAATAGTATAATCAAAAGCAAGCAAAAAGGGGCTTTCCGTGATTTTTGACCGCGCATACACATAATATAATTGCGATCAAAAAAAATTCAGCTTTTTTGCCAGCTCGATGTTGAGGAATCCGTGGATCTAGAAATTCATTTCGGCTAATTGAACCTTCTCAAATTGTTTCTTTTTAAGAACCAAAAAGATTTGCGCCAGAATAACAGATGCTAAGAAGAACAAAAGGCCTTGGATACGCAATGGATCTTGAAGTACTATTTCTGCATCGCCTTGACCAAAACCACCTACATTGGGATTACTTGTTAATGGCTGATCAAGCTTGATGTATTCACCTTCAGAAACAAGAAGTTCTGGTCCTGGAGGTATAATATCAACCGTTTCGTGTCCATTCGATGCATCAGATATGGTTATTTCATATCCACCTTTCTTTTCTTTACGTACTATTTTACTTACTATCCCTGCTGCTGAAGCATTATAGACTGTATTGTTACTCTTGCTCCCATCAGGATAAATCTGACCCCTTCCCCTGTTCCCACCTACATATATAGGATATTTTAAGAAGTGAACCTCTTTCTTAGTAGCGGGATCTGGAGAAAGGATGGGAAAGACGATTTCACTATATTTCTGACCAGGAACAGGGCCCACCACAAGAATGTTTTTTTTATTAGGACGATAACTCTGAAAAGACAGATTACCCATCTTTTCTTTCATCTCGGGAGAAATACGATCGGGGGGAGCTAATTCAAATCCTTCGGGTAAAATGAGAACAGCCCCTACATTCAAACCTCCCTTTTTACCATTAGCAAGAACCTGTTTCAGTTGCATATCGTAGGGGATTCTAACAACTGCCTCAAATACAGTATCAGGAAGCACAGCTTGTGGAACCTCAATATCCACGGGCTTGTTAGCCAGGTGGCAATTAGCGCATACAATACGCCCAGTTGCTTCTCGCGGATTTTCATAACTCTGCTGCGCAAAAATGGGATATGCATTTGAAATAGATGCCCGAGTCATTACATATATCATCATCGATACAGAAATGCATCGAGTCATCTGTTCCTTTACCCAAGAAAAAGTATTTCTATTTTTTTGCATGGTCTAATCATTGATCCCGGAAATTTCTACAATAAATTAGGTAGGGAGTCAGTATAGTTCCCTATCCCCGATTCTGCCATTTTATGGAATACAGAAGTAATCTAATCCCCTCGACGAGTCAAAGCATAAAGAATGAGTAAGATTTTGAATGGTTTGTTTATATACAAAGTGACATTACAATTTTCTTTATGTTGTCAGATTAAATCAGTTCTTCACTCATTCAGTGAATGATAAATCACTACAAGTGAAGGAGATACACGGTTTAAATAATGAAAGATCCAATATTTCAAAATTGTATCTAGAATGACCGGAAAGGTAGAAACGAGACCGGATATAATTTTCTCATTCTGAACAAATCCAAAATCTTTGTAGAACGAACCAATCATTAGTTCCCAAGCGTGGGGCGAATGGAATCCAATACATAAATCGGTTAATAAGAGAATGGAAAAAGCTTTTATTGTGTCGCTTAAGTTATAGAGGAATTCCTGAACCCAAGAATTCAGAGTGATAAGTTCTTCATTACCCAGAATAGAATAAGCACTTAGAATAGCGAAACAGGTTATATTTGTCGAGAAATGCAAAATAATATGTATATGATCTTGATTGTGCATTCTTACCAATTGTATCGTTTCTTTGTGGATTCCTATACGAAGCTTTTGTATATGTGTCTCCGGATACTCCTTTATCATTTCGTCCAACAAGAAAAGTTCTTCTAATTTTATGAATCCTTCTAGAATGCTCTTTTCTTGAATATCATTCAAAAAAGTTTCGGATTGGCTGGTATTCCACCAATTAGTCACCCAAGGTTCCATACTTTTATTAAATGAGAGAGAAATTCCCCAAGGCAGAAATACGATAGATGCGAGATATGGTAGGGGATTCAATGCTTTCTTTTTCGTCACTTCCAATCCGTGAATTGTTAATGAACCTGATTCATTTGTTGACTATGTCTGATATTTGTATGATGTATGAAGCACGAGTTCTATAACGAGGTATGGAACCTATGGATCTATTTTCCATTGTGTAATTTGTTTAGTCCTTGTCTCCAGAAATGGAATAAGGGTTAATTTATTTCGAATGCGGAGGTAATGAAATAGTGGCCCCAGACATCTCAATCGGTCAAATTCGGATCAATTGCATGTTCATTTGGTCTTTTTGATGAATGCCAGAAAGAAGCACTTGAAGTAACAAACATGAATATTATTCGTATTTCGAGAAAAACTCTTTTGTTATATCAATCAATTATTTCGAATTGTTTCACTGATTATCCACATCCCAGGAATAATCGAGGGGATAATTCTGAAAAATACCGATGATGAAATCCGAAATAGTCGGCAAAACGGGAGTGGTTCTAAAAAATCCAATTGTTTGGTCATCAAGAAACAAGCATTAAGAAAGATGAATAAAAAGAAAGGTGACAAAAGAGGGATAATTTACTGGGTATGATCCATCTTATCTTCATCTATATATAATGTAATGTATTGATTCGAAATATTGGTCCTAAAATCCTAAAATATGGATTCTGTACTCTGACCTGATATATGTGATGAATACAGACTTATGAAACTTGTTAATAATATGAAAATGAAAGAATTCAATGGAATTTCATACGCATGAAAAATAGTTTTGATGGACTAAAATCACTTCATGGTATGATTGTTCCATAAGTCCACCTGCTCCATGGTACGCAGGACATGGTATTTCCATCGGGATGTGGGAAATAGGATTTAACTCAATGTTTTCATCAAAGGAGCGAAACATCAGTTATAGTTATATTAAAAGAAAAAAAGAAAAAGGGATTCTTGGGTTCCCTCCCTCTCCCTCGTGACGAGGAGCACTCATTCCTCGATTTCTTTGTTTCATTTCAAAATACTTCAATTGGTACGCGCAAAAAATAGGCCGATTCGGCAGCTTTTTGTTCAATTTCTCGTGGAGTTAAATTCTCATCGGTACGCGTCAATGGAATGTCTCCCCGGCCCCCAATTTCCATATAAAGGACACGGCGAGGAAAAAGACCCTCTTTCACTTCTATTCTGATCGAACGGATATCTCTTATACGGAATCGAAAGAAGATGCGACGATTTCTTCCAGGAAATCCCCAACGAAAAATACACACTATTCCTTCTTTTCTATCGAATTTGTCATAACCGCTACCTACACTCCACAAAATTGTGCACCACAAATAGGAGCTAATGAATAGACCCGCGATACCGTAGAAACACATTACGATCCCTTGTGGAAAAAAAACGATTTGCTGAGATGGGAATAAGGATATCAGATTCCTACCAAAATAACTGGAAGTTCCAACCAATAAAAATCCTAGTGAACCTAAAAAAAGGATACAGGCCCAGCAGAAGTTACTTATTTTTCTAGAACCCGTTATAAGTTCTATCCATATATGTTCTGATCGCCAATTCATACTAGATTAGATCGAGTTTCATTCTATTGGAATTGAGAGAATCATCAAAATGAGTTTTTTGGCTCCCGAAGTAACTTTCATCCGCTAATACTATCACGATGTAAATCATCAATCAGGATTCATTCATCAAATCAGTTAGATAGAACTAACATCTCCACCCATTCAAACTAGCATCACCCTCATTCATATGATCTAGATATATCTATTTACATATCATTATCATACATAATATATATTCTAGATATCCGATCGACCCGTTGAAATCAAAGTCGAGCTATAGATGCATAAACATGGATTTATCCATATGATCATCTATTTACATTTGTGGTTTGTGTCCGAAGTCCGAAGCCGCATGTCGTACCATTCCCATTAAATGAAATGAAAATCTGTATTATGATCCAAAGATTGAAATAAATTGATGAGATTGGAGCCCATCATATCTAGACAATCTTGTTTTTTTGAACAAGGAAAAATAAAGAAACCATTGCAATTGCCGGAAATAATAGGCCTACTAAAGGCACAAAAATAGAGGGTAAGTTGAGATCTGTCATAGAATCGGTGCCTCGGTGTATTTAATTGATACTTCTCTTTGTTATAAAGATATCTATTATAATTATATATTATAATTATAAGTATATTAATATAATATTCTAAGTTATTAGAATATGAGTGCAAAGAATGTGGATCTAAACTAAATAGAAATTAGTGTACTTACCCATCCTTTTCCGGGAAATATATGTATGAGAAGAGAATCTTATTATTCTTATTCCTCCCTTATGTTTCTAAACAAATTTCTTCTCAAGGATTCGTTATAATTTGATCCAACAAGGATTCATATTAAAAATGTATGATTCTCGGGAGATATAGAAGTGTTGCATATTGATTTCTATATCTTAGTTAGGTTGGAACATTTGATATGTAACAAGGGGAAGGGGGCTTTTTTGGATTTCTCTAATTTGGATTTCTCCGAAGGAAAAAGACACTACTTTGATCTTTTATCCTGCTCTGTTGCTAAAGGGTCCGTCCCTGATCTGATTACTCATTAGTAAAGGTAGGATAAAAGAAAAGATGGATCTGGAGAAAAAATCCTCTGAAACTTCTGATTCTTACTACTTCACTACAATTACAAATTGTCTTTATGCCAGCAAAGAAAGCTCCATCCTTGCTACTTAAATTCTGATAAACGAAATGAACTACTTTTTTGCCTACAAATAACTAAATCTATCGCTCTACTACTTTTTTGACTTGAATTTCTTTGGTTCAAGTTCAAGGGCGGGGAAAGAACCCATGGAACTGAAATAACTCACTCGGAACACCTTTTAAAAGATTACGCGGTACGATTGGATCAAATAAACCCTTATTGAATAAATACTCCGCTACTTGTGAACCCTCAGGTACTGTCTTCTTCAATGTTTGTTCAATTACTCTTTTACCCGCGAATGCAATGTAAGCATTGGGTTCGGCAATAATGATATCTCCCAACATACCAAAACTGGCTGTCACTCCACCAGTTGTAGGGGATGTAAGGATTGATACATAGAATAACTTTTTATTGGATTGATAATTGTATAAAGCGGAAGATATTTTAGCCATTTGCATCAAGCTCAAACTTCCTTCTTGCATGCGCGCTCCTCCAGAAGCACACACCATAATAACTGGGAGAGATCTATCAGTAGCATACTCGATCAAACGTGTGATTTTCTCGCCTACTACGGATCCCATACTACCCCCCATGAACTTAAAATCCATAACACCAATTGCTATAGGAATACCATTGAGTTTGCCTATGCCTGTTTGAACAGCCTCAGCCAAACCCGTCTCTATTTGATAAGAATTGATACGATCCCTATAAGGGTCCTCCTCAGAATGAAATTCAATAGGGTCCATAGAGACCATGTTTTCATCCATAGGGGCCCAAGTGCCTGGATCAATCAAAAGTTCGATTCTATCTGAGCTACTCATTTTCAAGTGGTATCCACATTGTTCACAAATATTCATTTTTGAACTAAAAAATTTCTTATAATTTAATCCATAACAATTTTCACATTGAACCCATAAATGTCTGTATCTTTTATTTCTATCTAAATCATTATGTCTTCCGAAATCACTGTCACTAACACCACTAGTTTTTAGATTGGAGCTCCCACGGTCACTACCCCTTTCACTATCGCTACAAATGTAACTATAAATGTAATTGTCACTTGAATTGTTGCTACCATTTGGAATGCAACTATCCATATTGGTTTCAGAACGAATATAACTGTCAATGCAACTATTTATGTGACTCTTCCAACTATGCCTAGTATCATACACGTAATGATCATAATAGCGATTGTAACTCTTAGACCCATTATTTAGATTCAGATAACTAGAAA